CCAATAAATTATTGGGCGTTCTTTTAATGGTTTCAGTACCTGCGGGATTATTAACAGTACCTTTTTTAGAGAATGTTAATAAATTCCAAAATCCATTTCGCCGTCCAGTAGCGACGACTGTCTTTTTGATTGGGACCGCAGTCGCCCTTTGGTTGGGCATTGGTGCAACATTACCTATTGATAAATCCCTAACTTTAGGTCTTTTTTAAATTTTTTAATTGATTCAATTGTGAACTAACACGACATGTGTATCTAGGGAATAGTTTCTTCAAAGCGAATTCTCCCTAGATACATCTATTCATATTCAATTTAATTATGAATTTCTTTCTAATATATGAATATTAATTGTGCTAAATTGTGCTTTTTCAATCTATTTTCACTAAGTAAGTCCAATAGATTTAAAACTTATTTTTTGCTAAATCAATTACGAAATGTTTTTCTAAAATGCCCAATATCTGTTTTATATCTTCGCTACGAAAATGGTCAATTTTCATAAGATCTTCTTGGCTGTTATTCAAAAGGTCCAATAATGTATATATATTGGACATTTTGAGGCAATTATAGATCCTGGAAGACAATTCTGATTGGTCAATAAAAATCGATTTCAATGCTATTTTGTTTTTGTTTTTTATGAGTTTAGCCAATTTATCATGAAAAGTAAAAGGGGATAAAGAAACCGTGTGTTGATTGTCCTGTAAATATAAGTTGTCTTCCTCCATATATAAAAAGGGAATAAATAAATCAATTAAATTTCGGGATGCTTCATGAAGTGCTTCTTTCGGAGTTAAACTTCCGTTTGTCCATATTTCGATAAAAAGTATCTCTTGTTTTTCATTCCCATTCCCATAAGAATGAATACTATGATTCGCGTTTCGAACAGGCATGAATACAGCATCTATAGGATAACTTCCATCTTGAAAGTTATGTGGCGTTTTTATAAGATATCCACGATTTCTCTCTATTTGTAATCCAATACAAAAATCAATTGGTTCCGTTAAACTAGCTATATGTTGTGTATTATCAACAATTTCCACATAAGGTGGCAAGATGATATCTTGAGCAGTTACATATCCAGGACCCTTGACACAAATAGACGCGTCAGAAGTTCCATATAAATTACTTCTTAATACAATTTCTTTCAAATTCATTAAAATTTCATGTACCGATTCTTGAATGCCCGTTATGGTAGAATATTCATGTGGGACTTTATCAGATTTTACACGTGTGATACATGTTCCTTCTATTTCTCCAAGTAAAGCTCTTCGCATTGCAATGCCTATTGTGTCGGCTTGGCCTTTCATAAGTGGAGACAGAATAAAGCGTCCATAATAAAGGCGTTTACTGTCTGTTCTTGATTCAACACACTTCCACTGTAGTGTCCGAGTAGATACTGTTACTTTCTCTCGAACCATAGTACTATTATTTGATTAGATCATCGAATCTTTTATTTCTCTTGAGATTTCTTCAATGTTAAGTTCTACACACGTCTTTTTTTCGGAGGTCTACAGCCATTATGTGGCATCGGGGTTACATCCCGTACGAAAGTTAATAGTATACCACTTCGACGAATAGCTCGTAATGCTGCATCTCTTCCGAGACCGGGACCTTTTATCATGACTTCTGCTCGTTGCATACCTTGATCCACTACTGTACGAATAGCGTTTGCTGCTGCGGTTTGAGCAGCAAACGGTGTTCCTCTTCTTGTACCTTTGAATCCAGAAGTACCAGCTGAGGACCAAGAAACTACTCGACCACGTACATCTGTAACAGTGACAATGGTATTATTGAAACTTGCTTGAACATGAATAACTCCCTTTGGTATTCTACGTGCACCCTTACGTGAACCAATACGTCCATTCCGACGCGAACTAATTTTCGGTATAGCTTTTGCCATATTTTATCATCTCGTAAATATGAGTCAGAGATATATGGATATATCCATTTCATGTCAAAACAGATTCTTTATTTGTACATCGGCTCTTCTGGCAAGTCTGATTAGCCCTGTCTTTGTTTATGTCTCGGGTTGGAACAAATTACTATAATGCGCCCCCGCCTACGGATTAGTCGACATTTTTCACAAATTTTACGCACGGAAGCTCTTATTTTCATATTTCTTATTCCTTAACCTTAATTATGAATCTAGTTCTTGGAAGAAAATCAGTTTCTTGAAATTTTTCATCTCGAATTGTATTCCCACGAAAGAAATGGTGAAGTTGAAAACCTAATCCTTCAAATCTTTGTTGTGGAGTCGATAAATTATATGTCCTTTGGTTGAATCATAAGGACTTACTTCAATTTTGACTCTATCTCCTGGCAGTATCTGTATAAAACAAAGTTCCTTTGAGGTATCAACTAATGTGAAAGATATTAGACAACCCTCCCCCCCTTTTTTTCTTTTTCACAAATAGTAAGTTTCGAATCCAATTTGGATATTATAAAGGATTACCAGATATAACACAAAATTTCTCCACCTATTCCTTCTAGTCGAGCCTCTCGGTCTGTCATTATACCTCGAGAAGTAGAAAGAATTACAATCCCCATTCCACCTAAAATTCGGGGAATTCGTTGATAATTAGAATAGATTCGTAGACCAGGTCGACTGATTCGTTTTAAATTTAAAATATTTCTATAGGGTCTTTTCCTATTCCTTCTATGTCGCAGGGTTAAAACCAAAAAATATTTGTTGTTTTCTCGATGTTTTCTCACGTTTTCTATAAAACCCTCTCGTAAAAGTATTTGAACAATATTTTCGGTAATATTAGTAGATGCTATTCGAACCACCCTTTTTCGATCCATATCAGCATTTCGTATAGAAGTTATTATCTCAGCAATAGTGTCCCTGCCCATGATGAATTAAAATTATTGGGGTCTCCAAATTTGATATAATCAACGTGTTTTTTACTTATTTATTTTTGAATATGATATGAATTATTAAAGATATATGCGTGAGACACAATCTACTAATTAATCTATTTTTTTCAAATACCCCATTCGAAACAGATCACAATTTCATTTTATAATACCTCGGGAGCTAATGAAACTATTTTAGTAAAATTTAATTCTCTCAATTCCCGGGCGATTGCACCAAAAATTCGAGTTCCTTTTGGATTTCCTTCTTGATCAATAACAACTGCAGCATTGTCATCATATCGTATTATCATCCCGTTGTCACGTTTGAGTTCTTTACAGGTACGCACAATTACAGCTCTGACTACTTCTGATCTTTCTAGGGGCATATTTGGTACTGCTTCTTTGATCACAGCAACAATAACGTCACCAATATGAGCATATCGACGATTGCTAGCTCCTATGATTCGAATACACATCAATTCTCGAGCCCCGCTATTATCCGCTACATTTAAATGGGTCTGAGGTTGAATCATTTTTTTAATCTGTTCTTTGAATGCAAAGGGCGAAGAAAAAAAAGAAATATTTTTGTCAAAAAAAAAAAAAGAAACATGCGTTTTTGTTTCATATCTAAGAGCCCTTTCTACATTTTTTCTATTCCATTACGAAATAATGAATTGAGTTCGTATAGGCATTTTGGATGCTGCTAGTGAAATAGCCCTTCTGGCTATATTTTCTGTTACTCCACCCATTTCATAAAGTATTCGCCCCGGTTTAACAACAGCTACCCAATATTCAGGAGATCCTTTTCCCGAACCCATACGTGTTTCTGCGGGTCTTAGTGTAACTGGTTTATCTGGAAATATGCGTACCCATATTTTTCCACCACGACGTGCATTTCGTGTCATTGCCCGTCGGCCTGCTTCTATTTGTCGAGATGTAATCCAAGCGGGTTCAAGTGCCTGAAGAGCATATTTACCGAAAGAAATACGATTACCTCGATAAGATATTCCCTTCATTCTTCCTCTATGTTGTTTACGGAATCTGGTTCTTTTGGGGTTATAGTTGATGGTTGGTTCTGAATTCCATCTCTACTACAGAACCGGACGTGAGAGTTTCTTCTCATCCAGCTCCTCGCAAATAAAAGGATTCAAAAAAATTCAATTTGAATTAAGCTAGAATAGTCAATCTTAAGTTAAGATATATATGTATTTACTGAGTAATACCTTGAACGTGGGCTTCTTTGAGATTTCATTAAATCTATTAGTAATTTGTATATCTTGTTTGAATAGATAACTAAACTTTGTAGTTTTCTAAATAGAAATAAAAAAAATTGTATTATTATATCAAATCCTTATTTTGTCCTTTATTGTATTGTCCTAAATTTTGCAATAAAAAAAGTTTTCGCGGGCGAATATTTACTCTTTCAATCCCTATTTCATTTGTAGGGTTAACTCGTGACTTCTCAGATCTCAGAATACATGAATTAATCTTTGGTTCGTTCCGCCATCCCGACCAGTGAATCATTAAGATTCCTTTTTCTATAGAATCTTTTGCATTCACAAGTTCCGTCGTTCCCATCACTTCTTATTTAATGGTTAGGTCCGAATTTTACAATGGAGCTCAGAATGAAATTGGTTCTTGAGTCAATCTTCTCAGTCTTTATTGGCTCGAAGCTCTTGATTTTTTGTTCCATTTCTATAAGAAGATTCTTTTTAGTATGGTATGAATGCGTATTGATGCTTTATTACACTGCCTTTTATGAAATTACTCATAGACCTTACATATTGGAATTTTATATCATTGGTATTCTTTTTCTCTCTTTCTCTCATCCTTCCGTTTATCCACATCTTTTTTGTCTATTTTTCTTTACAACTTAGAATCAGATTTCTTTTTTTTTTTGTTGTTTATGCAAAAGATTTCAGTTGCTACAAAGATATGACCTATATATCATATCTTGACTGGTTCTTTAGATCCAGATAATGCGAAGTGGTGGGTTGGTTATTAGTTTTATAGTTTTTAGTTCATACTATGTGGGCTGGGCTTTTTTAATCCTAACCCTAAAAAAATCAACGAGTCACACACTAAGCATAGCAATTATATCAAATGGTCAATCGAATTTTTATTAAACCTTATAGAATTAAGAATTAGAA